AAAAATTACAAACTGTTTCATTCTTTTTCTGTTAAATCAAACAAAAATGAACAATTCTATAAGGTTGAATAAAAATTCGATTGACCATTTAGTATAATTGCTATGCTTAGTGTGTGACTCGTTAGTTTTTTCTTTAGAGTTTAGGGTTGAGATTAAAAAAAAAAATAGACTAACCCCTACTATGAACTTAGTAACCATATAAATTAATAACCAACTTATTGCTTCGTATTGTCAAGATCCCAAGAAACAGTCACTATATGGGTGGATCGCTCATATAGTTGTAGCAACTGAAATTTTTTCCATAAAAAAAGAAATCTTATTATGGGCTGTGAAGCAAAAATAAAGGGATGTAGATAAATGGAAGGATGATAGAAAGAGAGAACAAAAATATCAATGATATATGATTCCAATATGTATGTATGGTCTATGAATCAACTCATAAAAGGCAGTGTGATAAAGCATTAATACTGATATAATCAATACTGATATAAATATATAAATGAAATATAAATAAATAAAATAATATAAAAAAAAGAAAAAAATAATAAAGAATAAAGAGCCTCGGGTTAATAAAAACTGAGAAGATTGACTCGGGAACGAATTTTGCCGGAAGCTCCATTGCAGAGTTCAGGCCTAACCATTAATGGAGAAGCTATGGGAACGATGAAACCTGTGACTGCATAGGATTCTATTGAAAACGAATCCTAATAATTCATTGGGTGGGATGGCGGAACGAACCAAGAAAAAATTGATTTATTCTGAGAGGTGTCATGAATTGACTGACCCTACGAATGAAAGAGTCAATATTCGCCCGCGAAACCTTTATTTATTGGATTACAATTTTGGCGCGATTCGATAGAGGTAAAAATAAGGATTCATTATATTCTACGTTATATTCTAAAAAAAGAAGCATTTTTTATATTTTCTATATCTAATAATATACACGTCCAGCTATATATTTTGTATATACATCTTCCTTTGTAACAAATTAAATATGTAACAAATTAAATATCAATAAATGCCATTCATTACTTATAATTACTTATATATATTATTATTATTTATTATTTTATTATAATTATAAAGATAATTATTATTTATTATTATAATTATACATGTGTATCCGTAATATTATTGAATCGTTTCATTCGCGAGGAGCTGGATGAGAAGAAACTCTCATGTCCGGTTCTGCAATAGAGATGGAATTAAGAAACAACCATCAACTATAACCCCAAAAGAACCAGATTTCGTAAACAACATAGAGGAAGAATGAAGGGAATATCTTATCGAGGCAATCATATTTGTTTCGGCGGATACGCTCTTCAGGCGCTTGAACCCGCTTGGATCACAGCTAGACAGATAGAAGCGGGGCGGAGAGCAATGACACGATATGCGCGTCGTGGTGGAAAAATATGGGTACGTATATTTCCCGACAAACCTATTACAGTAAGACCTACAGAAACACGTATGGGTTCGGGAAAGGGATCCCCCGAATATTGGGTATCCGTTGTTAAACCGGGTCGAATACTTTATGAAATGGGCGGAGTATCAGAAACTATAGCCAGAGCAGCTATTGAAATAGCTGCGTGCAAAATGCCTATACGAACTCAATTTGTTATTTCACGATAGGGATATAGAACTAAACAAAAGGGATATTGAGGATGAAAAAACAACCGCAGGTTTATTCTGGACGGACAATATTTCTTTTTTTCCTTCATCCTTTGCATTGAAATAACAGATTCAAATAAAAAATATATGATTCAACCTCAGACCCTTTTGAATGTAGCGGATAACAGCGGAGCTCGAGAATTGATGTGTATTCGAATCATAGGAGCTGGTAATCACCGATATGCTCATATTGGTGACGTTATTGTTGCTGTAATCAAAGAAGCAGTGCCAAATATGCCTCTAGAAAGATCAGAAGTCATTAGAGCTGTAATTGTACGTACATGTAAAGAACTCAAACGTGACAACGGTATGATAATACGATATGATGACAATGCAGCGGTCGTCATTGATCAAGAAGGAAATCCAAAAGGAACTCGAGTTTTTGGTGCGATCGCTCGGGAATTGAGACAGTTGAATTTTACTAAAATAGTTTCATTAGCTCCCGAGGTATTATAAATACTAGTGGATGACACTATGATATAGTAGGCTATCTGAAATAGATCAAATTAATAGATTGTGTCTCACGCATATACTTTTTAAAATTTAATAATTCAAAAAAAAAAAACAAAGAAAAAGGGAAACATGTTGATTATATCAAAATTAGGAGGCACAAAAAATTATAGTTCGTTATGGGTAGGGACACTATTGCCGATATAATAACTTCTATAAGAAATGCTGACATGAATAAAAAAGGAACAGTTCGAATAGCATCTACTAATATCACCGAAAACTTTGTTAAAATACTTCTACGAGAAGGTTTTATTGAAAATGTTCGGAAACATCAGGAAAATAACAAATATTTCTTGGTTTCAACCCTGCGACATAGAAAGACTAGGAAAGGAATATATAGAACTGTTTTAAAGTGTATCAGCCGACCCGGTTTACGAATTTATTCCAACTATCAACGAATTCCTAAGATTTTAGGTGGAATGGGAATTGTAATTCTTTCTACTTCTCGAGGTATAATGACAGATCGAGAAGCTCGACTAGAAAGAATTGGAGGAGAAATTTTGTGTTATATATGGTGATCCTCCTCCTCTGGTATCCTAATTTTATCTCTAACTTCCCATTTGTGAAATAGAGAGGAAAAGTGAGTTATATACCTCTTCCTTCATTAGTTGATACTTCAAGGGGGTTACCTGGAATGAAAGAACAAAAATTGATTCATGAAGGTTTAATTACTGAATCACTTCCTAACGGTATGTTCCGGGTCCGTTTAGATAATGAAGATCTAATTCTAGGTTATGCTTCAGGGAGGATCCGGCGCAGTTTTATACGGATACTACCAGGAGATAGAGTAAAAATTGAAGTAAGTCGTTATGATTCAACCAGAGGACGTATAATTTATAGACTTCGCAACAAAGATTCGAATGATTAGGTGATTTTTTAAACATTCCTTTCATGGGGACACAATTCGAAGTTAAAAAAAAAATATTCAAGAAACTTATTTTCTTCAAAAGAGTAGATTCAGAATTAAGGTAAGGAATAAGAAATATGAAAATAAGGACTTCTGTTCGTAAAATTTGTGAAAAATGTCGACTGATCCGTAGGCGCGGACGAATTATAGTGATTTGTTCCAATCCGAGACATAAACAGAGACAAGGGTAATCTTTCTAAAAAAGAACTTTCTTTTCTAAAGGGGAGGACCCATGTAAGAATAAAAGATCTGTTTTAACATGAAATGGATATCTCCGTATCTTTTCTTTCTGTATATTTCTGACTCATATTTATGAGACGATAAAATATGACAAAAGCTATACCAAGAATTGGTTCACGTAGGAATGGACGTATTGGTTCACGTAAGAATGGACGTAGAATACCAAAAGGAGTTATTCATGTTCAAGCGAGTTTCAACAATACCATTGTAACTGTTACAGATGTACGAGGTCGGGTGGTTTCTTGGGCCTCCGCGGGTACTTCTGGATTCAAAGGCACAAGAAGAGGTACACCCTATGCTGCTCAAGCCGCAGCGGTAAATGCTATTCGTACAGTAGTTGATCAGGGTATGCAACGGGCAGAAGTTATGATAAAAGGCCCTGGTCTCGGAAGAGATGCAGCATTACGAGCCATTCGTAGAAGTGGTATACTATTAAGTTTAGTACGTGATGTAACACCTATGCCACATAATGGGTGTCGACCTCCTAAGAAAAGACGTGTGTAGAAAGAAGAATTAAACGGATTTCAAGAGAAATAAATGATTCAATGATCTGATCAAATATTATAATAATACTTATTATAGTATGGTTCGAGAGGAAGTAGTAGGATCCACTCGAACACTACGGTGGAAATGTGTTGAATCAAGAGTAGACAGTAAGCGTCTTTATTATGGTCGTTTCATTCTGTCCCCGCTTATGAAAGGTCAAGCCGATACCATAGGTATTGCCATGCGAAGGGCTTTACTTGGAGAAATAGAAGGAACATGTATCACACGTGCAAAATCTGAGAAAGTAGCACATGAATATTCTACGATAGTAGGTATTGAGGAATCAGTACATGAAATTTTACTAAATTTGAAAGAAATTATATTGAGAAGTAATCTGTATGGAGTTATAGACGCATCCATCTGCGTCAGGGGGCCTAGATACGTAACCGCTAAAGATATTATCTCACCACCTTACGTGGAAATAGTTGACACGACACAACATATAGCTAACCTGACGGAACCAATTGATTTGTGTATTGAATTACAAATCAAGAGAGATCGCGGATATCGTATGAAATCCGCAAATAACTCTCAAGATGGAAGTTATCCTATAGATGCTGTATCCATGCCTGTTCGAAATGCGAATCATAGTATTCACTCTTATGGGAATGGGAATGAAAAACAAGAGATACTTTTTCTAGAAATATGGACGAATGGAAGTTTAACTCCTAAGGAAGCACTTTATGAAGCTTCTCGTAATTTGATTGATTTATTTATTCCTTTTCTACATGCGGAGGAAGAGGACATTAATTTCGAAGAAAATAAAAACAGGTTTCCTCTACCCCTTTTTACCTTTCAAGATAGATTAACTAATCTAAAGAAAAACAAAAAAGGAATTCCATTGAAATGTATTTTTATTGACCAATCAGAATTGCCTTCCAGGACCTATAACTGTCTCAAAGGGTCCAATATACATACATTATCGGACCTTTTGAATAACAGTCAAGAAGATCTTATGAGAATTGAATTTTTTCGAATAGAAGATGTAAAACAGATATTGGACACTCTGCAGAAGTATTTCGCAATTGATTTATCTAAGAATAAGTTTTAATTTTAAATCCATTGTAATTATTTCATCTTCTTTTTATAATAGAAAAAAAAATTAGAAAGAAAAAAAGAATAAAATTAG